TCCGCCCAAGCAGGCTTACTAATGGGATGTCCTGAAAAGTTACAAAATTTCGCTTTAGCCAATGATCCAATCAAAGGAATAATTGGAACTATAGTATCAAACTTTTTAATAACAATATCTATAATAAATGACTTTTCTAACATTTGACTCCTTACTGCTGAAGGAGTTGGTCGTACACTTGAAAGATAACCCAGAAAATCGATAAAATTATTGGATAATTGGTTTATATGAATCCTATCCGGTTGAGACCAAAAGTAAAAATGACATTCCCATAAATTTACAAGGTAATATTTCCATTTCTTCATCAGAAGAGGGGTTCCTTTTGAAGACAAAATGGATTTTCCTTGAAATCTGAAATACTGTATGAAAGGATCCTTGAACAACCATAGGATAGTATGAAAATCATTACGAAAATCCACTAAAAAATGTTCTATTTTTCTATAAAAATGTGTTCGATCAAGAAAAGCTCTAGAAGACGTTGATCGTAAATGATAAGATTGTTTACGGAGAAAAACAAATATGGATTCCGATTCATATACATGAAAATTATATAGGAACAGGAAAAATCTTTGATTCTCTTTTGAAAAAAAGAGAATCATTTTCGTTTTTTGAGTAATAAGACTATTCCAATTATGATACTTGTAGAGAAAGAATCTCAATAAGTGCAAAAAGGGAGCATCTTGTATCCAAGAGCGAAGGGTTTGAACCAATAGTTCCAGATGGATAGGGTAGGGTATTATTATATCTAATACATGATTTAAATGTAATAATTTATCCTCTAAAAAGGGAAATATGGAATGAATTGATCGTAAAGTAGTCATAGATTTGTCTATTTCTTTACTTTCTGGGGAAGATACTAATCGCAGTGAGAATGGAAGTTCCACAATGACTGCAACCCCTTCTGATATCATTTGATAATCCAAATTTTTATTATGCCCGAAAAAAAAATTTGGATTAGAATCATTCGTAAAAATAATCAAATGCTTCTGTTGATACATTCGAGTAATTAAACGTTTAACAATTATTAAACTATATTTTTTGTCATAACCTAAATTTTCCATAGGCTCATAAAGAATCGATTTATTTAACCCATGATCATGAGCAAGTGCATAAATGTATTCCTGAAAGAGAAGTGGGTATAGGAAGTCCCGTTCTCGCGATCTATCTATCTTTAAATAGCCTTGTAATTCCTCCATTTGAAATTCGATTTGAACCAAAACCGGGGATTTCTTGGGTCATCAAATGATACGATACATAGGTACGATACAGTCAAAACAAGGTATCAAGGTATCATAGTAAGAAAAGATACCTTGGAAATGATTAATCCATGGATTCTCTCTTTTTCCATCCGATTGGTTCTTGTTCGTTATAAGATACCGAAGATGTTTAGAAATCCTTTATTTTTGCAACCCGATCGCTCTTTTGACTTTAGAATTTTATTTCTCAATATACTGTTTCTTTTACACATTCGTCTCCGCACAGGGATATAATTTATAGAATAGTTAGGATTCAAAAAAAAAAGTGAAGAATCCACTTATTAAAGTGATTTCATAACCTTTGCCCGCCCCAGGGACTAATATATTTCTAACGTATAATTAGATCGGGTAATTGGTAATTATTCGAATTAAGAACCGAAGCTCGTTGCTCTTTTTGTTTCCCTATAATTGGAGCTTTTTGGCTCTATCCATTTATTCACTCGATCCAAACATAATTGATTTTTTGTACCGCTCTAAGAATTAAAACTCTAACAAACTAAACAAATATTTTGTACCGATCCCGTAAGGGTTAAGTACTCTATCTTAAAGTTATTTATTTATGATATGAGTTATTCATTTATTCGACATGCTGTTTTTTCCATTCGTTCCCTCTCAGGATCAGTCGGGGTCTTACAAACTCTACCAACGGTATGGACGAATCCGTTCCTTCATCCAAATGTGTAAAAGATTTTAGCCGCACTTAAAAGCCGAGTACTCTACCGTTGAGTTAGCAACCCAAAAATAGAATTATGGTGTGTAGATACGATCGAAAAAAAAAAAGAGAGATTGGATTGCACAACCCCATCAAAAACATTTTTTTATAGTAAATTATGAACATAAAAATGAACAGCTATAATGAAAATCTGAAAAATTCCCGGATAAGATAAATGAAATATATCCCAGAGAATTTAAGGAACCTATCGCTTACATGAAGTAAAGTAAAAAAAACTTATAGGGCGTGGATAAATAGATCTATTTATCCACGATCAATTATATTTTTTCAATACACTATTGTCAATATGAACGTTGAGAAAAAAAATAATATTATTATTATAAAATAAATAAAATAATAAGAACTTGTGTTGGATTGGCATTTCATAGATAACCTACCTAGAGAATAAAAAAAGTGTAGATGTCGAAAAGAAAAAAATAATCAAGAAGAAAACCTCGGGTTTATTCAATATCCATAAAGATACCATAAGAAAGCTCGGCCCCTTTTTTTAGTGGAGTCTCGCCAAAAACTACCCGATTGGGGGATAATACCATACATAATTTTATGGATAGAACAAAATATGGGGAAACGGGAAGGGGAATAGTGAAGAAAAAATTACACAAAACTAGACTAGCTCTTTTTTATTTTCTCGTTTTTATATGTATTGTATGAATTACATTTTATTTCGCGTAATTAACGCGAAGTTCCTTAAATATCTCCGCCTTCTTTAAAATATCATGAACAGTTTCCGTAGGTTGAGCGCCTTTTTCAAGGAAATATAAAATGGCGGGAACATTTGAAGAAGCTTGATTTTTTATTGGATCATAAAAACCCACTTTACGAAGATCTCTTCCTTCTCTTCGGGATCGAACATCAATTGCAACGATTCGATAAATGGCTCATTGGGATAGATATAGATGAACAATTCCCCCCTTAGAAACGTATAGGAGGCTTTCTCCTCGTACGGCTCGAGAAAGAATGATTCTAATGTCATAGTATATAGAGTGGCAAATAGATCCATAAATAATCAATTAAATTAAACCGAAACTATGATTTTTTTCGTTTTTTTTGGTCGAAAACCCGAAAAACCATTCGTACTTATAACTCAAGTTAGATAATTCTCAAAGAGTTCAAAGGAAAATCCCGAGTCCTTGGCATTTCATTTATTGAGCTGTCTCTAACCCACTTTTTTGTCTCGTTTTTTATCCATTTTTTGGATTCTTTTTTTTATTTTGTTCAAAGTGTTGAGACAAAAAAAATGGGTGTTTTCTTGTTCCAGGATCGTTTATCTTCGTTTTGAATCATTGGGTTTAGACATTACTTCGGTGATCTTTAATCGTTTCAAAATGGCAGCAACATACCTTTTGTTATTTATTGACTATCGAAGAATCGTATAAACGCTTGATTCCCGTGTGATACACTTTATGATCGAAATAGTTTTTCCAATTCCAACAAAAATTTCAAATCCAAAAGGATATTTTATTCGAATTGAATCTTTTGAATTTCTATATCGAAGATATGCTTACGAAGTTGTTCTAACTTATTGATTGACATTAACCATAGATCCTTACCTCTGAGAAATTAATTAATCTTTTCCGCTCGAGCTCCATCGTGTATTATTTACTTTTACTTTACTTTAACTAACAACCCCATTTAGTTGGGTTGTGGGTTGGTTAAAGTAAATAATTAGAACCGAACAAACTATGTCGAGCTAAGAGCACCTCATAATTTATATATTAAAAAATGGTGGATGTAAGAATCCACAACCGATCATTCCTTCAAGTCGCACGTTGCTTTCTACCACATCGTTTTAAACGAAGTTTTACCATAACATTCCTCAAGTTTGTTTGGAACCGGTATGGAATTGATTCAATATGGAATCATGAATAATCATTTAATTTACTCAATGGATACATAATCATAATATAATCATAATATAATAATCCGTACTTTTTTTTTCTATTTCTATACTGTATATATATAATATATAATTATAATATAGATTTCTTTTTTTCTTCCAGAAGTAATTCTTATCAACCAGCACTCTTATTATGATGTGAACCCTTAGGAGTAATTCATCGAATCGCTTAGATATAAAAAAAGATCTCTTTCATATGATTCCACTATGGATATCTACATACATCTAGATGGTATTTAACTATAACTTTCTGTAATATAGATTGTATATTCCTATTGCTAATTCTAGTTGCTGTAGTACATAGTACTCAAAATATTTGAAAAAGCGGATCCAAGGCATGAAAATATCCTCTCGATCCATTTATTTATGATACATGAAGGATAGACAGATCAAGCTCCCTTACTTTAGCGATTTACTTCGCCAAACAAAACAAGGGGAGGGAAAAATTCTACGAACCCTTGTTGTTTTATTTTAGGTTAGGTTCAAGTTTGACGGGAATAATATTCTACGACTAGCAACTCATTTATTTCCAAACCGACCCACTTACTATCTATTATTTGATTGACTGATCCTTTATATTGGGATGGGTGAAGAGTTAAATGTTTTGGCAATTTTTCACGGGGAGATGAATCAAGATAATTTTGAATCATAGCTCTGGATTTTTGTTCATCCCTTGTAGTAATAATATCTCGGGGTTTGCATCGATAACTTGGTATATCTACTATATGACCATTAACTAAAATATGCCTATGGTTAACTAATTGTCGGGCTCCAGGAATGGTCGAAGCCATACCTAATCGAAAAAGGATGTTATCCAAACGCATTTCAAGTAATTGTAGTAAAACCTGACCTGTTGACCCTTTTGCTTTTCCAGCGATATGAACGTATTTAAGTAATTGTCTTTCCGTTAGACCATAATGAAACCGCAATTTTTGTTTTTCTTCTAAACGAATACGATATTGAGATTTTTTCCCGGAGCGTGATTGGTTTCTAGGATCACTTCCGGGTGTGGTTCTTTTACTAGTACATCTGAGAATTTTAAATTGGCTAGTTAGTCCCGGTAAAACACCCAAACGGCGTATTTTTTTGAAACGAGGCCCTCGGTAACGAGACA